TCGCAAAGTAAAAAATTCGACTAATTGAAGACTCGTTGTATTATCATAAACCTAAGTGGTAGTTTTCCCGAAATATAACCGAGAATTAGATCATTATTATCTAACTGAACCCCAAAGATGTCGTTGAGAACGGATTCTTTAATTAAACTTTCTGGAATCGATTTCTGTTTTTCAGTTAAACGAAAACCTCTTTTATTCTGGATCAACTTCTTTATTCTGGACGATCTAAAACCATAGATGTCGTTTTTAAAGATGAGGTCGTAGATGAGATACGATATTAGACAACCTGTCCCCTTTCTTTGTCACAAATAGAAAGTTGCGAATTTCATTTGGATATTAGAAGTATTACCATATATAACACAAACATTCTCCACCTATTCTTTCTAATCGAGCCTCTCGGTCTGTCATTAGACCTCGAGAAGTAGAAAGAATTACAATCCCCATCCCGCCTAAAATTCTAGGAATTCGTTGATAGTTAGAATAGATTCGTAGACCGGGGCGACTGATGCGTTTTAAATTTAAAACTTTTCGATTTCTATAAGGCTCGTCCCGATTCCTTCTATAACGTAGGGTTAAAACCAAAAAAGATTTGTTGTTTTCTCGATGTTTTCTCACGTTTTCGATAAAACCCTCGCGCAAAAGTATTTTAACAATACTTTCGCTGAGATTCGTAAATGCTATTCGAACCACTCTTTTTGTATTCATCTCAGCATTTCGTATCGAGGTTAGTATGTCAGCAATAGTATCCTTAGCCATAATGAATTAAAGTATTGGTCCCTCCCAATTTTGATATAATCAACATGTTTTTCTTGTTTTTTCGTTGGTTATGACTATGCATTTTTCAAGGTATATGCGTAAGACACAATCTACGAACTGAATCTTAATTGATTTCTTTCAAATAACTACCCTAAACATAACTATATTCTTTCTGGAATGATATTATCATGGAACTAGATTAGGGTCTCGTTTTATAATACTTCGGGAGCTAATGAAACTATTTTGGTAAAATTGAACTGTCTCAATTCCTCTGCAATCGCACCAAAAACTCGAGTGCCTTTTGGATTGCCTGCTTGATCAATGACAACTGCGGCATTGTCATCATATCGTATTATCATACCGTCGTCGCGTTTGAATTCTTTACAAGTACGTACAATTACAGCTCTGACCACTTCTGATCTTTCTAGCGACATTTGCGGAACTGCTTCTTTGATCACAGCAACAATAACGTCACCAATATAAGCATATCGACGATTGCTAGCTCCTATGATTCGAATACACATCAATTTGCGAGCCCCACTGTTATCCGCTACATTCAAATAGGTCTGAGATTGAATCATATCACTTTTTTGATTATTTTTTTTAGGCAAAGTAAAGGGCGAAGAAAAAAAGAAATATTGTTTGTCCAAAAAACCAAACCTGCACCTTCGATTCGTTTGTATCCCCAAAAGCTATTTTTTTTGCTTTTGCCTTTTTCTTTTACATTTCCAAATTTGATTCCGAAAGAATGAATTGAGTTCGTATCGGCATTTTGGACGCTGCTATTGAAATAGCCCTTCTAGCTATCTTTTCTGTTACGCCACCGATTTCATAAAGTATTCGACCTGGTTTAACAACAGCTACCCAATATTCAGGCGATCCTTTACCCGAACCCATCCGTGTTTCTGCGGCTCTGACTGTAACCGGTTTGTCTGGAAATATACGGACCCATATCTTTCTACCGCGGCGTGCATTTCGTGTCATTGCCCGTCGACCTGCTTCTATTTGTCTAGATGTGATCCAAGCGGGTTCAAGTGCCTGAAGAGCATATTTACCGAAACAAATATAATTACCTCGATAAGAAATTCCCTTCATTCTTCCTCTATGTTGTTTACGGAATCTGGTTCTTTTGGGGTTATAGTTGATGGTTGGGTTTGAATTCCATCTCTACTCCAGAATCGGACGTGAGAGTTTCTTCTCATCCGGCTCCTCGCGAATAAAAAGATTCAAAAATAGGGAATTTTAAGAAAATTTAGATGGAATAGAATTTGAATTAAGATAGACTTTTAGTTCATACGATATCCATCGATTTCATAAGTATAAGTAATATATCGAAGTATGGAGTTCAGCGAATCGATCTCAAATCTCGTAGTAATTTGTATCTTCTTTCTATCGTATAGTCAAAGGCCTAAAAGAACTATTTCTATGAAATATAGATATATATTGGTTTTGAGAATCTTAAAATGAATCTTTCTTTTGTTTTCTCCTTGAATTTAACCGCCTTAGCATCTTTAATTGAACCAAATTTAGTAATCTAAGAAAAGAAAGGTTTCGCGGGCGAATGTTGACTCTTTCAATTCAATTTCGATTTCGGTTGTAGCCATAATTTCTAACTTTTTCCAATAGATGAATTGGTCTCGGGTCCGTTCCGCCATCCAGATCAATGAATCATTAGAATTCGTATTCAATCGAATTTTTGAGATCCACAGGTTCCGTCGTTCTCATCGCTTCTTACTTAATGTTTAGGTCTGAATTCTGCAATGGAGCTCAATGAAAGTTGTGCGTGAGTCAATCTTCTCAGTCTTTATTGACTCGAAGCTCTTGATTTTTTTGTTCTCTGGGCAGATTCATTTTAGTATGGATGAATCTGTATTAATGCTTTCTTACACTGCCCTTTTTATGAGACGGCTCATAGACCTTACATATTCCATATTGGAATTAGATAGCATCAATCGTCGTTTTCTTTCTTTCTCTCATCCTTCCATTTATCCACACCCTTATTTTCTTTTCTCTGTTTTGATTCACAACTTAGAATCTGATTTTTTTGATTTAGGCAAAAAGGTTTCAGTTGCTACAAGGATATGACTGATCTGTCATATCTTGACCGGTTCTTTGGATCCAGATAATGCGAAGTGATGAATTGGGTATTTTTCTAGAGTTATTAGTTTCGACTATCAGTGGCTTTTTTTTACTAACCCGAAAAAACCAACGAGTCACACACTAAGCATAGCAATTATATCAAGCATTCAATTGAATTTTTATTAAACCCGATAGAATTACGAAGAATTACGAATTCAAAAAAATTTTTGGTTTTGGATTGAACAGAAAAAGAAAAAATGGCTTTTTCGTTTTTTAGTATTAGCAACTAGAAGGGAAGGTCCGGTCAAAGTTTCTTATTCTTCATCAATAAATATCCAAATTTTAATGCCTAATATCCCAGAAATAGTTCGAACTGGATAGGAACAATAATCGATTTTCGCTTGAATGGTTTGTAGGGGAACTCTACCTTCTCGGATCCATTCAACCCGCGCAATTTCTTTTCCGTCAATACGTCCTGCAATTTGTACTCGAATTCCTTTTGTATTTGCTTGTTCAGTTAATTCAATTGCTTTTTTCATTGCTTTTCGAAATGAAACTTTCTTCGTTAATTGGTCGGTGATAAATTCTGCAAGAATAGTAGGATTTCTATAAGGCTTTGCAATTCTTATGATAGCAAGGTTAAATTTTCGGTTCACACAAAAAAATTCTTTTTGTAAATTTCTCTGTAATTCTTCGATTTCTCGCAGTCGATTTTCCTTAAATAATTTTGGGGATGCTGTATAGATTTTAATTTTGATTACATCGATTTGTTTTTGAATCTCTATACGGGTAATTCCTTCTACGACGGAGTAGATTTTCATCTTTTTTTGTATATAATTCTTGATATAATCTCTTATTTTTGCATCTTCTTGTAAATTTTCTGAATACTTTTTTGGTTGTGCAAACCAAAGGGAATAATGACTTTGGGTTGTACCAAGTCTGAAACCAAGTGGATTTATTTTTTGTCCCATGCTACCCCATTATTATACATATCGTGCTCTTCTCTAGTTCTATACTGATTTTTCCTTTTCGTTTTTTTTAACTCTTGCATAGAGTCTGTTTTAAAAAATTTCTCTGACTTGAACCAGAATGTCTCTTCATATTCACTTATGGAGATATCTTCCATTACAATCATTATATGGCAGGTCGGTTTTTTTATCCGATAACTACGTCCTCGCGCTCGAAGTTTTAGTCGCTTCATAGTAGTACCCTCGTTGACTTCAGCTTTACTAATGACTAAATATGCTTCCTTAGAACCAAGAAGGGAACTAGCATTTGCTGCTGCCGAATAAACTACTTTAAAAATGGGATAACATGCTCGATAAGGCATGAGTTCTAATATCATAAGTGTTTCTGCGTAAGAACGTCCACGAATTTGGTCAATGACCCTTCTCGCTTTGTGAACAGACATAGAGATATGTTGACCTAAAGCGTATACTTCTGTTTTGTTCTCCTTTATGACCATAAAATTATCCTCCTACTAATCAATTATAAACATCTCTATATTTTCACTCTTCTTAACGACGAGATTTATTATCGTTTTTTGTATGTTTTCGAAAATTTAAAGTAGGTGCAAATTCTCCTAATTTGTGCCCGATCATATCATTATTTATATAAATAGGTAAATGTTCCTTTCCATTATGGATAGCAATCGTATGTCCGATCATTATGGGTACAATCGTAGATGCCCGGGACCAAGTTTTTATTATTTCTTTTTCGGTTTTTGTGTTTATCTTATTAATTTTGTTTAATAAATGATTTGCTACAAAAGCATTTTTTTTTTTTCGTGAAGGGGGCATATCTTAATCCTCTTTTTTTGTAAAGACGAAGAAAGAAATTAGATTTTCTCTCCTATTTACTACGGCGACGAATAATTAAATTATCACTATATTTCTTTCTTTTTCTAGTTCTTCTGCCAAGGGCAGGATAACCCCAAGGGGTTGTGGGTTTTTTTCTACCAATTGGGGCCTTTCCTTCCCCACCCCCATGGGGATGGTCTACAGCGTTCATAACTACCCCTCTTACTACAGGGCGCTTACCTAGCCAACGCTTAGATCCGGCTCTACCCAAACTTTTCTGTTTTACCCCAAGATTCCCCACTTGTCCGACTGTTGCTGAGCAGTTTTTGGATATCAAACGGACCTCCCCAGAAGGTAATTTTACTG